AACAAGCAAGAGGCGGAATACCACAAAGAGAAAGTGTACCTAATAAAAAAGCGGTTTTGGTAATTGGGATATGTTTTGTTAAACCCCCCATATAAACCATATTTTGACTTTTATTTGGAGAATATCCAACAAGAGTTTCCATTGAATGAATAACGGATCCGGATCCTAAAAATAATAATGCTTTCGAATAAGCATGAGTAATCAAATGAAATAAAGCACTTCGATAAGACCCCATACCTAGAGCTAACATCATATAACCCAATTGAGACATTGTGGAATAGGCTAAACCTCTCTTAATGTCTTTCTGAGCAAGGGCAAAAGTAGCCCCGAATAATATTGTTATTACTCCTACCAAAGAGATGAAATTCATTATGTGAGGGATGACTATTAAAAGAGGAATAAGCCGAGCTACAAGAAAAATGCCCGCAGCTACCATAGTAGCAGCATGTATAAGAGCCGAAATCGGAGTAGGCCCCTCCATGGCATCCGGTAACCATACATGAAGGGGAAATTGTGCAGATTTAGCAACCGCACCGGAAAATAATAGAACGGCACAGAAAGTAACAAATAAAAAATTGACTTCATTATTATTATTAGAAATCAAGTTATTGAATATTTTGAATAAATCTCGAAATTCGAAACTCCCTGTTATCCAATAAAAACCTAAAATTCCTAATAATAAACCAAAATCCCCAACACGATTAGTTACAAATGCCTTTTGGCAAGCATTTGCAGCAACAGGCCGTGTGAACCAAAACCCTATTAACAGATATGAACACATTCCTACCAATTCCCAAAAAATATAAATTTGTATCAAATTAGAACTAGTAACTAATCCTAACATAGAAGTACTGAAAAAACTCATATAAGCATAAAATCTCAAATATCCTTGATCATACGACATATAATTATCACTATAAATAAGAACCATAATTCCAATAGTAGTGATTAATATTGACATAATAGAAGTAAGCGGGTCGATCAAGTAACCGAATTCTAAAGAAAAATCATTATTAATGATCCAAGACCATACATATTGATAGATAGAACTGCCATTTATTTGCTGAATAAACAGATTGATCGAAAAAATCATGACTATACTTAACAAAAAAACACTTTGAAAAGCCCACATACGGCGAAGACTTTTTGTTGCCGACGGAAAAAGAAGAAGTCCCGCTCCTATTAACATAGGAACTGGAAGTGGAAGGAAAGGTATTATCCACGAATATTGATAGGTCTGTTCCATAAAAAAGTTTTTTATTCTTAATTGATTGTTTCCGATTTACCGGATCCTACCCCCTTTCAATTTCAAAACAAAAGGGGTCAATAAAAAAATCAAGAGATGTACTAACTTAAAGTTAAAGATATTTTTCGAATTTTATATATTATCTGGGTCTTTCCAAATTAAATATTAAAATAAAGAAGTTACAATTGGGCAAATGATATGACCTACTTGCTCATAAAAAGCGAATTTAGTTATTAACTAAGATTTTTCTTAAAATAACGAAAATACAAAATTTAATTATTATTAAATAACTTTATATTCATAAATTAATGATAAAAAATTACACTAAAAAGAAATCTGATATGAATCGATATGAATCATAGGATTAACTAAGGTACAATTTTTGTACAAATCTCGCTTTTTAGTCAGTTTGTTCCAAATCATTAACTAGTTTCAGTATGAAACTGATTGATTAGTTTCCGTTTCAATAAAAAAACATTTATAGGAAACGCTATAATATCTAACATTTTATATTTTCTATAAGATTTAAAGATTTATTTTTATATTTATCAAAAAAGGGGTAATTATCAAAAGGGGTAAAATAAAATCAAATTTAATAAAAAAATAACGAAGATTTTTTTTAACAAAACGTGTATCTTTTAACGGATTCATTACTTTAATTACTAGTTTGATTCGAATTTTAAAATGGAATTTCGAAGTATTCTTTACTCAAGTTTGACCAATTAATAGAAAAATTAAAGTTTTCATTAGGCTTTTCATTAGGCAATGGGTTCTTAAATCCTTCGGTCTATTTTATGTAGAAAAAAAAAATTTAATTTATAGTAAGATTTTGTACGATTTTCGCATATTTTTTATCTATATATATATATAGATATTTTTTTTTTTTTCTCTAGATAATATATATTATATTATCTAATAATTATTATTCTCTAGAAAATAACTAGATAATGAATATATTCGTTTTGACCAATAGATGTCTTTCACATCCAACTATAACAACGAGTAACCTCTTAATTTTTAAATGGCAGTTCCAAAAAAACGTACTTCTCTATCAAAAAAGCGTATTCGTAAAAATATTTGGAAAGGGAAGGGATATTGGGCAGCCTTAAAAGCGTTGTCATTAGGTAAATCTCTTTCTACCGGAAACTCAAAAAGTTTTTTTGTGCGACAAAAAAAGTCATAAAATAAAACATTGGAATAATCCGAATATAAAAACAGGCCCATTTCATTCTTAATAGGAAATCAACAAACCTA